CAAGTTTCACTTTAATGTTAATGAGACATGCTATAAAGATAGCCCAGTTTACGAAGATTCTTATCTTGATACCCATCAAGATAATTGGGAATTTGGAAAACTGAAGAAAAATAAAAAGACTTGTCTCCGATTTGGATTTGGATTTGAAAAACCTTTTCTTACGTTTCTTTTCGATTATAACCGATGGAATCGTCCATTGCGATATATAAAAAATAATCAATTTGAAAATGCTATACGAAATGAAATTTCACAATATTTTTTTGATACGTGTCCAAGTGATGGAAAACAAAAAATGTCTTTTACATATCTACCAAGTTTATCAACCTTTTCGGAAATGATAGAGCGAATAATTTCTTTGTACACAACGAAAAAACTATGCCACGAAGACCAATATAATTATTGGGTTTCTACTAATGAACAAAAAAAGTACAACTTGAAAAATGAATTAATAAGTCGAATCGAAGGTTTAGAAAAAGGATTCCTTGTTCTCGATATGTTTGAAAAAAGGACTAGATTCTATAATGATGAAAATGAACAAGAATGCCTGCCCAAAATGTATGATCCTTTTTTGAACGGACCCTATCGAGGAACAATCATAGAGGATTCTATAGAGGATTCTATAGAGGATTCTATAGAAATGTTTTCCATAAATAAAATAAATGATCCACTTCCTAATAATTATAATTCTCGAGAATTTGAACATCAAAAGAATCCGATAGAAGAAATAAGTGAAATAGAAGAAATAAGTGAAATAGAAGAAATAAGTGAAATAGAAGAAATAAGTGAAATAGAAGAAATAAGTGAAATAGAAGAAATAAGTGAAATGGTTTCTCAATGGTCATACAAATTGGACGACGCCGAGGATTTGGAGGAGCAGGCGGAAGCGGAAGCGAAAGCGAAAGCGAAAGCGGAAGAGGAAGAGGAAGAGGAAGAGGAAGAGGAAGAGGAAGATAAAGATAAAAAAAAGGAAGAGGAAGATCCTGATATTCGCCCAAGAAAAGCCAAACGTGTGGTAATTTTTAATAATAAGGATCTAAAGGCCAATTCTGATACTACTAATACTACTTCTGATACTACTAATACTACTTCTGATACTACTAATACTACTACTAGTAAGAAGAAGAATGCCCAAGAAAAAAAAGATGAAGAAGACGAGGAAGAACTGGCTTTGATACGTTACTCTCAACAATCAGATTTTAGTCGGGATCTCATAAAAGGATCCGTGCGTGCTCAAAGACGCAAAATAGTTATTTCTGAAATGTTTCAAGCAAATGTGCATTCCCCACTTTTTTTGGATCGAATAGACAAAACATTTTTTGTTTCTCCTTTTGATATTTCTAAAATTACAAATATAATTTTTAGGAACTGGGTTGGTAGAGAATCAGAATTTCAAATTTCTGATTTTGAGGAGGAAAAAGCAAACGAAAAAGACGAAAAAGACAAAAAAGACAAAAAAGACAAAAAAGACAAAAAAGACAAAAAAGACAAAAAAGACAAAAAAGACAAAAAAGACAAAAAAGACAAAAAAAAGGAAGAAGAGGAAGAAGAAAAAGATCGCCGGAGAATAATATCCGAAACTTGGGATGCCCTTATGTTTACTCAAATAATAAGAGGGTCGATGTTAGTAACCCAATCTTTTCTTAGAAAAAACATCGTATTACCTTTATTGATAATAGCTAAAAATGTAGGCCGTATGTTATTATTCCAATTCCCCGAGTGGTACGAAGATTTTAAGGCATTGAATAAAGAAATGCATATTAACTGCACCTACAACGGTGTTCCATTATCAGAAACAGAATTTCCTAAAGATTGGTTAGCAGACGGGATTCAGATAAAGATTCTATATCCTTTCTGTTTGAAACCTTGGCGAGGAGCTAAAATTAAAGTACGGTCTGGTCATAGAGATTCAATGAAAGAAAAAAAAAACAAAAATTGTTTTTTAACAATATGGGGAAAGGAAGCGAAAGTTCCCTTTGGTTCTCCCCGAAAACGATTTTCTTTTTTTAAACCCATTTCTCAAGAAATCGACAAAACAATTAGAAAGGTTCAAAATCAATTTTCTATATTTATATTTATATTTCTAAGATTTTTAAAAGAAAGAATAAAATGGGCTTTACTAATTTCAAAAGTAATAAAAGTAATAATAAAAGTAATAAAAGTATGGATCATAAAAATAGCTCAAGTTAGAAAACGAATAATGAAAGAACTTGAAAAAATCACCCTAATTTTCTTATTTCTATTTATGAAGAGGAAAGTGAAAGTATATGAACCAAATAAAAATGGAAAAGATTTCCAAATCAATAATAAAATGAATAATGAATCGACCATTCAAATTCGATCCATGAATTGGACAAATTATTCACTCATGGATAAAAAAAGGAAAGACCTTTCTGATAGGATAATTACAATCAGGAATCAAATAGAACAAATTACAAAAGACAAGAAAAAAAGAGTTCAAACTTATGATGATAAAAGATTGGAATACCCAAAATATATTTGGCAGCTATTTAAAAGAAACAATATCCGATTAATACGAAAATTTCATTATTTTATTAAATTTTTCATTGAAAAAATATACATGGATATCTTCCTATGTACAATTAACATTCCAAGGATCCATGCACAACTTTTCTTTGAATCAAAAAAAAAAATTTTAAATAAATCCATTTACAACGATGAAATAAATCAAGAAGGAATTGATGAAACAATTCAAAATACAATGAACTTTATTTCGACTGTAAAAAAGTTAGTTTCTAATACGAATACTAATATTAGTGATAATAATTTCAATAGTTATTTTGACTTATCTTCCTTGTCACAAGCATATGTATTTTACAAATTTTCACAAACCCCATTATTTAACAAGTATAACTTGAGATCCGTACTTCAAGATCGGGGTACCTATCATTATCTTAGGGGAGAAATAAAGGATTATTGTATAAAACGAGGAATATTTGATTACAAATCAAGGCATAAGAAAATTAAAAAGTCTGGAATGAATGAATGGAAAAACTGGTTAAAGGGTCATGATCAATACAATTTATCCCCGGCCAAATGGTCTCAATTGGAACCAAAAAAATGGCGAAGTAGAGTCAGCCGTATGATTAAAAAGAAAGACTTAATGAAATTGGATTCAGATAAAAAAGAAAAAATTCATCATTACATGAAAAAAAATTATGATGCAGGGGATTCATTGACGAATCAAAATAAAAAAAACAAATTTAAAAAACATTACGGATATTATTTTTTTTCACATAAATATATGAATTATGGAGATAAGACGGACAAGAACTTATATATTTATGGATCAAAATTACAAGTAAATGGTCACCAAGAAATTCCTTATAATTTCAATACACGAAAACCCGACTTATTTTATGTATTGTTAAATATAGCAGTTGATGATTTTCTAAAAGAAAGATATATTAAGGATAAAAATCTGGATAGAAAATATTTTAATTGTGGAATTTTCCATTTTTGTATTAGAAAGAATATCAATATTGAGACTTGGACCAATACTATTGAGACTTGGACCAATACGCATGTTGGCACTAAGATTAAGAAAAATACTAAGACTGAAACTCATAAGTATCACAAAATGAAAAAAAAAGATATTTCGATTCATGAAAAAATCAACCCACCCACACCCAATCAAAAAATAAACTTTTTTGATTGGATGGGAATGAATCAAGAAAGATTCTCTCGTAATCGGAACATATTAAATCGAACATTTTGGTTGTTTCCAGAATTTGTGCTACTTTTTGATACATATAAGATTAAACCATGGGTGATACCAATCAAATTACTTCTTTTAGATTTGTATGCAAATGAACATGGCAGCCACATATCATCCAATCAAAAAGAATATCTTGAATTAAAAAATTCCAACCAACAAAAAAACGAACAACAGAGCCAAATAGGTCTTGGCTCAGATCTACGAAAAAAAAAAGATGTTGAAAAACATGACGTGAAATCTGACGTTGAAAAAGAGGGAGAGACAAAAAAAGATGTTGAAAAACATGACGTGAAATCTGACGTTGAAAAAGAGGGAGAGACAAAAAAAGATGTTGAAAAACATGACGTGAAATCTGACGTTGAAAAAGAGGGAGAGAAGGAAATTCAAAAAGAAATGGATTTGTTCCTGAAACAATTTTTTTATTTTCAATTAAAATGGGTTGACCCCTTCAATCAATTAATGTTTAATAATCTTAAGGTGTATTGTTTCCTACTTAGACTGCCAGATATAAACAAAAAAATTTGTATATCCTCGGTTAAAAGAAGAGAGATGCATATGGATATGATATTGATGACGAATAAGGACGTTATTCCAGAATTACTAAAAAAAGGAATTTTTATTATCAAATCAATTCGTTTATTTATAGAATGGGATGAGCAATTTATTATCTATCAAACCATAAGTATTTCATTGGCGGATAAGAGTGAAAACCAAAATGAAACTAATGGAAAATGCATAAAAAAAAGAGATGTTGAGAAGAAGAATTTCGACAGATCCATTGCACAACATAGCAATATTCTTGTGAATAGAAAAAAAAAGAATTCGAATTTCCTTATTCCAGAAAATATTCTATCTACTAAACGTCGTAGAGAATTGCGAATTCGAATTCTTTTAAATTCCCGGAATTGGAATATTGTGGATATAAATCCAGTGTTTTTCAACGAAAACAAGATGAGAAACTGTGGACAATTTTTGAATGAAGACAGGTATCTTAATACAGATGTAAATAACATTAATATTAATACAGATGTAAATAACATTTTAAAATTCAAATTGCTTCTTTGGCCGAATTATCGATTAGAAGATTTAGCTTGTATGAATCGCTATTGGTTTAATACCAATAACGGCAGTCGTTTCAGTATGTTAAGGATACATATGTATCCACAATTTAGAATTAGTTAATGGTATATTGCTTGGATATCACATATTTGATAGATTCCGAAAGATGTACGCATAGGTTGCGTTACATTTTGGTACATGATACTAATTTAATGGCATATCAATTCAATTGGTTCTAGGAATAATAAATGGGCAGAATAGAATGTTCTTAGACACAAAGAAATAATTATCTTTCGTAAATGTATTTTCTCTCTTTCTATCCAAATCCCATTCGATTTTTTGAAAATCGAATGGGATTTGGATAGAATCAAAAAGTAGTATATGAATAAATCTACGCTTTTGCGTATACCAGATGAAAATGACTGGAATAATCATAATATAAATATAATAATTATTATTCCTGATCGGTAAAATCTATAAAATAAAAAGAAAGAAAACGGAAAAATATGTTATGGTAAAAAATTCATTCATCCCAGCTATTCAACAAGAAGAAAAAGAAGAAAACAACAAAGGGTCTGTTGAATTTCAAGTATTCAATTTCACCAATAAGATACGGAGACTTACTTCGCATTTGGAATTGCACAAAAAAGATTTTTTATCGCAAAGGGGTCTACGAAGAATTCTGGGAAAACGTCAACGGTTGCTGGCTTATTTGTCAAATAAAAATAGAGTACGTTATAAGAAATTAATTAGTCAGTTGGATATTCGGGAGTCTAAAATTTGAATATGAATATTCGTTTAAATTTTTTTTAGTTATTATATTAAAAATTTTTCTAAGCCTCGTTTTGAGCAATTCATGGAATACTGAATTAGGGAAGAAAGGATATGACTGTACCGGCCACAAGAAAAGATCTCATGATAGTCAATATGGGTCCTCACCATCCATCAATGCATGGTGTTCTTCGACTAATTGTTACTCTCGATGGTGAAGATGTTATTGACTGTGAACCCATATTGGGCTATTTACACAGAGGGATGGAGAAAATAGCGGAAAACCGAACAATTATACAATATCTGCCATATGTAACACGTTGGGATTATTTAGCTACTATGTTTACAGAAGCAATAACGGTAAATGCACCAGAACAGCTGGGAAATGTTCAAGTACCTCAAAGGGCCAGCTATATCAGAGTAATTATGTTAGAGCTGAGTCGTATAGCTTCTCATTTGTTATGGCTTGGACCTTTTATGGCGGATATCGGCGCACAGACTCCCTTTTTCTATATTTTTAGAGAGAGAGAATTGCTATATGATCTATTCGAAGCTGCCACAGGTATGCGAATGATGCATAATTATTTCCGTATCGGAGGAGTAGCTGCTGATCTACCTCATGGTTGGATAGATAAATGTTTGGATTTCTGCGATTATTTTTTAACAGAAGTTGTTGAATATCAAAAACTTATTACACGGAATCCCATTTTTTTGGAACGAGTTGAAGGAGTGGGCATTATTGGTGGAGAGGAAGCAATAAATTGGGGCTTATCAGGACCAATGTTAAGGGCTTCCGGGATCCAATGGGATCTTCGTAAAATTGATCATTATGAATGTTACAATGAATTAAATTGGGAAGTCCAATGGCAAAAAGAAGGAGATTCATTAGCTCGTTATTTAGTACGAATCGGTGAAATGAGGGAATCTATAAAAATTATTCAACAGGCTCTCGAAGGAATTCCCGGAGGACCCTATGAGAATTTAGAAGTTCGGCGCTTTAATAGTGCAAAAAATTCCGAATGGAATGATTTTGAATATAGATTCATTAGTAAAAAACCTTCACCCAATTTTGAATTGTCGAAACAAGAGCTTTATGTAAAAGTAGAAGCCCCAAAAGGGGAATTAGGAATTTATTTGATAGGGGATAATAGTGTTTTTCCCTGGAGATGGAAAATTCGTCCACCAGGTTTCATCAATTTGCAAATTCTTCCCCAGATAATTAAAAGAATGAAATTGGCTGATATCATGACGATACTGGGTAGTATAGATATCATTATGGGAGAAGTTGATCGTTGAAATGATAATTGGCGCGACAGAAGTACAAGCTATCAATTCTTTTTCTAAATCAGAATCGTTAAAAGAAATCTATGGATTCGGCTGGCTCTTTGTCCCCGTTTTGACCCTTATACTGGGAATTACTGTAGGGGTACTAGTAATTGTATGGTTAGAAAGAGAAATATCCGCAGCGATACAACAACGTATTGGACCTGAATATGCCGGCCCGTTGGGAATTCTTCAAGCTCTAGCAGACGGGACTAAACTACTTTTTAAAGAGGACCTCCTCCCATCTAGAGGAGATATTCGTTTGTTTAGTGTCGGACCGTCTATAGCAGTCATATCAATTTTACTAAGTTATTTAGTAATTCCTTTTGGGTATCGACTTGTTTTAGCCGATCTCAGTATAGGTGTTTCTTTATGGATCTCTATTTCAAGTATTGCTCCCATCGGGCTTCTTATATCAGGATATGGATCGAATAATAAATATTCCTTTTCAGGTGGTCTACGAGCTGCTGCTCAATCTATTAGTTATGAAATACCATTAACTCTATGTGTATTATCAATATCTCTACGTGTGATTCGTTGGAACATAAACTTTTACCTCTCCCAGAAATGAAATAAAGGAAAGAAGGTGAATGTATTGAATAGATATCTTCATTTTTTATTTTTTATTCATTCAATTCAGATCGATGAGTTAAACCAAATAGTTATATGAGTGAAAGAAAACAGCTTTTCAATTTGTAGTAAGAGGATAAAATCTCATTCCCTATATACAAGAAAAAAGTGACAGAAAACATAAGCAGTGAAAACTGTTTATCCCAAGATTTTTTGATTAGTCATCATATCTTGAAGCGGATGCAAAAGATCAACTGTATGGAGTTTCTATTACTGTACTTGTATATATTACCTTACCATAACCATAGCGGGGATCAATCAAAAATCAGTGAACAGTTAGGAACACCAAGATACACAAAGGATTAGTAATAGATAATGTAAGGTATAAAAAAAATAGGTATTTTCACATAAAAACGAATCATAATAGGGGCTTTAAGTTTGTAGAAACGATCAAGCAGTACTTCCCCACGATTTCGATCTAGAGTATGCTCCTATTCACTGAATAAATAAATTACTATCAAGAACGAATTAATCCCTTTATTTATTTTAAAATAGTACTTTTTTTTTTCTGAGAAAGAAGAACAGGAATAAAAGAAATAGAATGCAATAAATAATAGAATAAAAAAAAAGATCTTTATTTATTTTTTCCTCCATATATAGCCATACATGTGGAATTCTGATTATTTATGATTCATGAACTAGTGACTAATTCTTTCTATCTATTTCTTTTTATAACGAGTATTTTATTGAAGGATTCAATTATTACCAAAACCAAACAAAGATTCATTTAAATTATAAGGGATGAGATCAATTCGGAAGCACCTTTTTCTAGCCGACAGAATTACATGGGTCTAATTTTTTGGACTCTCCGATGTATTTTTATTGTATCCACTATCCACGGATACCTTACCGAACAGGTCCTTACATTTATTTGTGTCCATAGAGAAGCCGTATGAGGTAAAAATCTCATGTACGGTTTTGGAATAGTGATGAGAACAGTGATGTTATTATCAACTATAATTATCTAACAGTTCAAGTACAGTTGATATAGTTGAGGCACAGTCAAAATACGGTTTTTGGGGGTGGAATCTGTGGCGGCAACCTATAGGGTTTATAGTTTTTATAATTTCTTCTCTTGCGGAATGTGAGAGATTGCCCTTTGATTTACCAGAAGCGGAGGAGGAATTAGTAGCAGGTTATCAAACTGAATATTCAGGTATAAAATATGGTTTATTTTACGTTGCTTCTTACCTAAATCTTTTAGTTTCTTCATTATTTGTAACAGTTCTTTATTTAGGGGGGTGGAATTTCTCTATTCCGTACATATCCATTCCGGAACCTATCGGAACAAATGGAGTCTTGGGAATGACAGTTGGTATCTTTATTACATTAGCTAAAGCTTATTTGTTTCTGTTCATCTCTATCACAACAAGATGGACTTTACCTAGGATGAGAATGGATCAGCTATTAAATCTTGGATGGAAATTTCTTTTACCTATTTCTCTAGGTAATCTATTATTGACAACTTCTTTCCAACTTGTTTCACTATAAATACAAAGAATACGATAACGATATTCTATACTCATAACCTCTCTTAAACAAGAAAAAAAAAAACATAAATTTATTCATCGATATATACAATATGTTTCCTATGGTGACTAGGTTCATGAATTATGGTCAACAAACAATACGAGCCGCAAGGTACATTGGTCAAAGTTTCGTAATTACCTTATCCCACACAAATCGTTTGCCTATAACTATTCAATATCCTTATGAAAAATCTATCACATCAGATCGTTTCCGCGGTCGAATCCATTTTGAATTTGATAAATGTATTGCTTGTGAAGTATGTGTTCGTGTATGCCCTATAGATCTACCCGTTGTTGATTGGAGATTTGAAAAAGATATTAAAAAGAAACAATTGCTTAATTATAGTATTGATTTCGGTATTTGTATATTTTGTGGTAACTGTGTCGAATATTGTCCAACAAACTGTTTATCAATGACTGAAGAATATGAACTTTCTACTTATGATCGTCACGAATTGAATTATAATCAAATTGCTTTGGGTCGGTTACCAATGTCAGTAATTGGAGATTACACAATTCAAACCGTTATGAATTCGACCCAAAGCAAAATATACAAAGAAAAATCCCTCGATTCAAGAACAATTACCAATTCCTAAGATATTGTTTTGATATTCTGATAGAAAGGATACAAGCTTTTTTTATTTTGGTTAGTCAGTGACTATAAATAATAACTATTAATTGTTGAGGATCATTCTTTGATTTAAACTGAGAATTTCTTTTTTTCGTGATGATTTCCAAATATCAAATGGAAACTACTCTTTTCTAGGATGAAAAAAAAAAATGGGGTAAGTGCTTTTCCCTTCCTGGACTATTCAGTAAGGTCATGAAATCTTTAGACTTATTTATCTCTTATTTTATACATAATGGATTTATCTGGACCAATACATGAGATTCTTGTAGTATTTCTAGGAGCAGTTCTTATATTAGGGGGTCTAGGAGTAGTCTTATTTACTAATCCAATTTATTCTGCCTTTTCGTTGGGATTGGTTCTTGTTTGTATATCCTTATTATATATTCCATCGAATTCCTATTTTGTAGCTGCCGCGCAACTCCTTATTTATGTAGGAGCCATAAATGTCTTAATCATATTTGCTGTAATGTTCATGAATGGTTCAGAATATTCCAATGATTCCCGTCTTTGGACCATTGGAGATGGGGTTACGTCACTGGTTTGTATAAGTATTCTTTTTTCACTAATTACTACTATCCCAGATACGTCGTGGTACGGAATTCTTTGGACTACAAGATCAAACCAGATTCTAGAACAGGACTTAATAATTAACGTTCAACAAATTGGGATTCATTTATCAACAGATTTTTATCTTCCGTTTGAACTCATTTCTATAATTTTATTAGTTTCCTTAATAGGTGCAATTACTATGGCTCGTCAATAAAAAATAGTTATAATTCCAAAAAGTTTTAGAATTCTATTTTTAAAAAGTTTCAAGTTTTTAGTTAAAGCCATTACCAATACCTTCTTTTGTTCTGTAATTGTAATTGTTCTATTATAGTCAATCGAATCATTCTAATTGTTGTTCATATTGAAATAAATCGAGATTGATGAGGAGTTAGTCGATGATGTTCGAGCATGTACTTTTTTTGAGTATCTATTTATTTTCTATTGGTATCTATGGATTAATCACAAGTCGAAACATGGTTAGAGCGCTTATGTGTCTTGAGCTTATACTAAATTCGGTTAATATAAATCTCGTAACATTTTCTGATTTATTTGATAGTCGCCAATTAAAAGGAGACATTTTCTCAATCTTTGTCATAGCTATTGCAGCTGCAGAAGCAGCTATTGGGTTAGCTATTGTTTCGTCGATCCATCATAACATAAAATCAACTCGTATCAATCAATCGAATTTGTTGAATAATTAGTCCTAATCATTCATTATCATTATATAAATATAAGAAAGAAAGACATATGAATTATTTATCATAATTCGATTAATATATATATATATATATTTTTCATAAATATAAAATATTATTTCATATTTATGTGCGACTCATATGACTGTGATTGGTAAAACGTAAATCAAAATCTCTTGGTAGTTTATCATGAACAGATTTAGAAATATATTCATTCTAAAAAATTTATATAAATTACTGATTCATCTGGTATCTACAATATAAATATATAATTCATTTACTACTGATTTTATCATACCAGATCGAAAATTCTTTATGTTCAAAACTTTAATTTTTAGTTTCAATGTCACATTCAGTCAAAATTTATGATACATGTATAGGGTGTACTCAATGTGTACGAGCCTGCCCCACGGATGTATTGGAAATGATACCTTGGGACGGATGTAAAGCTAAACAAATTGCTTCCGCGCCAAGAACCGAGGATTGTGTAGGTTGTAAGAGATGTGAATCCGCTTGCCCAACAGATTTTTTGAGTGTCCGTGTTTATTTATGGCATGAAACAACTCGCAGCATGGCTCTATCTTATTGATTGATACGTTACAAAAAACTCCACTTGAATCATTTGATTCCCCTTTACCGACAAAAGCCCCTACTCTAGAACATAGATTCTGAGCACGGTCTTTTCTGGTCAAAGCGTATCTTGTCTTTATCACGAGTTATTTTCCTTGGTTAACACTACTTGTTGTTTTGCCGATATTTGCGGGTTCTTTAATTTTTATTCCCCCTCATAGGGGGAATAAGGTGTTTCGGTGGTATACCATATGTATATGTTTATTAGAACTCCTTCTAACGACTTATGCATTTTGTTACCATTTCCAATTGGATGATCCATTAATCCAATTGGAAGAAGATTTTCAATGGATCAAAATTTTTGATTTTCACTGGAGATTGGGAATTGATGGACTTTCCATAGGACCCATTTTATTGACAGGATTTATCACCACTTTAGCTACTTTAGCAGCTTGGCCAGTTACTCGAAATTCGCGATTGTTCTATTTCCTGATGTTAGCAATGTACAGTGGTCAAATAGGATCATTTTCTTCTCGAGACCTTTTACTTTTTTTCATCATGTGGGAGTTAGAATTAATTCCTGTTTACTTACTTTTATCCATGTGGGGAGGAAAGAAACGTCTGTACTCGGCTACAAAGTTTATTTTGTACACTGCAGGGAGTTCCATTTTTCTCTTAATAGGAGTTCTAGGTATGGGTTTATATGGTTCCAATGAACCAACATTAGATTTTGAAAGACTAGCTAATCAATCATATCCTATGGCATTGGAAATAATATTCTATTTTGGTTTCCTTATTGTTTATGCTGTCAAATCACCGATTATACCCCTACATACATGGTTACCAGATACCCATGGAGAGGCACATTACAGTACATGTATGCTTCTAGCCGGAATCTTATTAAAAATGGGAGCATATGGATTGATTCGGATAAATATGGAATTGTTACCCCATGCTCATTCTATATTTTCTCCCTGGTTTGTGATAGTGGGAACAATGCAAATAATCTATGCAGCTTCAACCTCTTTCGGTCAACGCAATTTTAAAAAGAGAATAGCCTATTCCTCCGTATCGCACATGGGTTTCACAATTATAGGAATTGGTTCTATAACCGGCATGGGACTAAATGGAGCCATTTTACAAATGCTTTCCCATGGATTTATTGGTGCTGCACTTTTTTTCTTGGTGGGAACGAGTTGTGATAGAATACGTCTTGTTTATCTCGACGAAATGGGGGGGATATCAATCCCAATGCCAAAAATATTTACCATGTTCAGTAGTTTCTCGATGGCTTCTCTTGCATTGCCAGGAATGAGTGGTTTTGTTGCAGAATTAGTAGTATTATTTGGAATAATTACCAGCTCCAAATTTCTTTTGGTGCCAAAAGTGCTAATTATCTTTTTAATGGCAATTGGAATGATATTAACTCCTATTTATTTATTATCTATGTTACGTCAGATGTTCTATGGATACAAGCTATTCAATGTTCCAAACTCTAATTTTTCCGATTCTGGACCACGAGAACTATTTATTTCGATCTGTATCTTTCTACCCGTAATAGGGATTGGTATTTATCCGGATTTTGTTCTCTTGTTATCAGTTGACAAGGTACAAGCTATTCTATCTAATTATTTTTATAGATAGTTTTCATTAATGAAACAAAAAGTCTTATAATTCTTTAATTTTTAAAATCGTTCGCTGTAGAATGCAAAAGAAAAAAAAAAAATGAAGTTAATTAAGATTTTAATGAGATGCCTCTAGAGTTTTTGAGAACCATTTGACTCTTTGAGTCAAATGGTTCTCAAAAACTCTAACAAGCTTTCGTTATATATGAGACAATCTTCTTATGTATTCTTCATGTAGTTTATTCAATTAGAGTTATGTTAATGTGAATGACCCATAACTATGTAGACCTATTCCTAATAAATTAATCCCAAAATAGCATATCCAAATTATAAGAAATCCTATAGAAGCTACAAGTGCCGAATTTATATCTCGGAAACTTTGATTTGTTCTAGTATGCGAATAAATCGCGAATATGGTCCAAGTAATAAATGCCCAAGTTTCCTTGGGGTCCCAATTCCAATAAGATCCCCATGTCTCATTAGCCCATACTGCTCCGGAAAGAATGCCCATAGTTAAAAAGGTAAACCCCAAACTAATGACACGCGAACTCCAATAATCCAAACGCTGAGTCAATTGATATTTGTAATAATTTCGAAATGAAAGAAAAGAAGTGTTTTTAAAAACACTTCTTTTTTTAGTCAAGTATTCGATTTCACCAACGAAAAATTTCTTAATTAAGAAGTGTTTTCTTTTCAAAAAAATATTGATGTTTTTTCGAAATGTAATGACTAGAAGAGCGACTGATAATAATGATCCACATAAAAGAGCTGCATAGCTCAATAACATCATACTTACGTGCATCATTAACCACTGAGATTGTAGGGCGGGTACTAATATTGCGGATTGATGCATTTCCGTTAAAAGACCCGACGTGGCGAAACCTTGGGTAAAAATAGCACTTGGTGCGGTTATTGCGCTTAAATCATTTTTTGTGTTCTGTATCTTAATCTTAGAAATCATATGCATAATGGAGAAACTCCATGAAAGGAAAATTAATGATTCGTATAAATTACTTAATGGGAAATGCCTTGAATAAATCCAACGAATAACTAATAATCCTGTTATAGAGAAAAAGGTGGCTATCATTCCTTTTTCTGATGAATCGCGCAATCCCACGATTTCGTGGACTAATAAGGTCATCAAATGAATCATAATTACCATTAAAATGATCGAAAAAGAGATATGAGTTAATATATGTTCTAAAGTCACAAATATCATAAAAAGGAGGAGCCCCATTACAGAATTAAAATCGGGAATTAAATACATTATAGGATCCATTATGTCCCTTCTTTTAGGGGATGCCGCCACTCGGACTCGAACCGAGATGCTCTAGCACTGCTTCCTAAGAGCAGCGTGTCTACCGATTTCACCATGGCGGCTTACTTTAAATAATAATAAATAATAGTCAGTTCATGTTGAATCGTCGAGATTCCAGAATTCCATATAGTTTAGAAAACTTGATGAGAATCGATGAATAAAGCTCGTTTTCATTTGAAATTCATATGTGAATTTAAATAATCCTTAGTTAGTATCGCTGTGGGGTTCATTTTTAACAATCAACTTTCACATACTAGAAACTGAGTTCTCCTGGAACAGATAGAACTAAAAATTTTCCCTTTTTCTATGTTTTTTTTTAGAAAACCATTTTTTTATGACAATTCGTTTATTTCATGGATTTCTAAAAAAAAAACATGTAAATAGAATTGCATATGTATCACAATCAAATCACTAAATCAAAGGAAATTTTCTAACAATTTAAATACCTTAGTATTATTAATAATACTATTAGTTGTAGTTGTGTCCATAATTTATAATTTATGATACCATTTACTAAATTACTAAATCTAATTGGGTCCTGGGCTATACATATAAGAAAAGAGTTTCAATCTCTCAATTAACTTTTCCAAAAGTTAATTGAGAGATTGAAAAAAAAAAAAAATAATAAATAATAAGAATATCGCGAGTTAACATTAACTTCAAAATGAAAAATAATGAGTGTATTATAATGAAAACTAAAATAATACTTATCTTATAGATTATAGACACCAAGAGATGGAAAAATTCTTATTCTACATACCACGGCAGCTAGTTCTAACTCATATTGAGGAGTTCAACACATTAGTTAATGTGAATCATTCATCTTTAATTCAAAAAGTTTCAGTTCTTTATGGTATGTCGACTCAGATCATTTCAAGATTTTCTTTTATTATTTATTTACGGCAAAAAAAAACTTTTAGAGCGCCCGGTGGAAACAGATTTAGCTAAAGAAAGAGCTTTTACTGCAGTTAAATATCCCTTCTTCTTCCAAATATTTTTACGAATACGTTTCTTTGACAGAGAAATACGTTTTTTTGGAACCGCCATTCAAAAAGGAGTACTCATTTTTATCGTTGTATGTGAAAGACATGTATTGTTCAAATCAAAATAGACCATTCTTTTTAGTTATTATCCATAATTATCTTGTGGATAATCAATTTAATAACATAACATGCAAAATCTAAAAATACAAATAAATATATGTGCCCATTATATATCGCATATATAGGGATATAAAAAAAAAGGAAGAGAGTCTTATTTTAAAAATCCAAATAATTTTTTGATTTATTATTTATTTTATTTATTATTTATTTTATTAATTCCATTTTTAAAATTAGTCGTTAATCTCTTAAACAAGACATTCCATTACCGGAGAAAGATAACCTTAGTCCATTTTTGAGTTCAGTTCTATATGAAGTAAGGAGTATCATAATACTTCCAAGAAACATAAGTTTTACTTATTGGAATCCAATCAATTAGCTCTTATTAGATAATTACTCAAATTCAATTAATTAGAATAACTAAGGTACCCTTTTATTGATTCGAATTAGTAATGGATACTATGACCCACATTCGAATTAAACACTGTTTTTGGTATAACTCTTTTTCCTTACTATATTATATGGTTATAACTCACCAGAATATAATAGTAAATATAATAGTAATAGTAGTAGTAGTAGAATGTTGATTTCTTTTATTATTGTTCCTCTCGAAAGAGGTAAGAATTGGTGAATCGGAAACAATAATAAAAAAAAAAAATGAAATTTGTTTTTTATGGAACATACATATCAATATGCATGGATAATACCCTTTCTTCCACTTACAGTTACTATATCAATAGTATTTGGACTTCTGATTATTCCCACAGCAACAAAAAATCTTCATCGTATGTGTGCTTTTATTAGTATTTTAATGCTAAGTATAACTATGGCGTTTTCGGCTAATCTGTCTCTTCAGCAAATAAATGGAAGTTTTATTTATCAATATCTATGGTCTTGGACCATCAATAATGATTTTTCATTAGAGTTTGGATACTTGATCGATCCACTTACTTCGATTATGTCAATACTAATTACTACTGTGGGAATTATGGTTCTTATTTATAGTGACAACTATATGTCTCACGATCAAGGATATTTGAGATTTTTTGCTTATATGAGTTTTTCTAATACTTCCATGTTGGGATTAGTTACTAGTTCCAATCTGATACAAATTTATATTTTTTGGGAACTAGTGGGAATGTGTTCGTATTTATTAATAGGTTTTTGGTTTACACGACCAATTGCAGCAAGTGCTTGCCAAAAAGCTTTTGTAACTAATCGTGTAGGGGATTTTGGTTTATTATTAGGAATCTTAGGTTTTTATTGGATAACAGGCAGTTTTGAATTTCGGGATTTGTTCGAAATAGTAAAAAACTTGATCCATAATAATGAGGTCAATTCTTTATTTGCTACTCTGTGCGCATCTTTCTTATTCGTCGGCGCAATCGCGAAATCTGCACAATTTCCCCTTCATGTATGGTTACCTGATGCCATGGAGGGACCTACTCCTATTTCGGCTCTTATACACGCTGCTACCATGGTAGCAGCGGGGATTTTTCTTGTAGCTCGGCTTCTTCCTCTTTTCATAGTAATACCTTACATAATGAATCTAATATCTTTAATAGGTGTAATAACAGTATTATTAGGAGCCACTTTGGCTCTTGCTCAAGGAGACATTAAAAAAAGTTTAGCCTATTCTACAATGTCTCAATTGGGTTATATTATGTTAGCTCTAGGTATGGGTTCTTATCGAGCTGCTTTATTCCATTTAATCACTCATGCCTATTCTAAAGCTTTATTGTTTTTAGGATCCGGATCTATTATTCATTCAATGGAACCTATTGTTGGTTATTCACCAGATAAAAGTCAAAATATGGTTCTTATGGGCGGTTTAACAAAATATGTTCCAATTACAAGAATTACTTTTTTATTAGGTACACTTTCTCTTTGTGGTATTCCGCCTCTTGCTTGTTTTTGGTCCAAAGATGAAATTCTTAATGATAGTTGGTTGTATTCACCAATTT